GCTGTTTTTGCATTAATTGCGACTTCCTCAGTGTTAGTAATTAGTGTACCCCTTGTATTTGCTTCTCCTGATGGTTGGTCAAATAATAAAAACGTTGTATTTTCCGGTACATCATTATGGATTGGACTAGTCTTTCTGGTAGCTATTCTGAATTCTCTCATTTCTTAAATTTGTTTAGTATTTAGTAGCCCGATACAAAATAAATAAAAAGGCCATTTCTTCGAAAAAATGGGAATTGTGAGACGCATTAAAATGCAATTTGCGTTCCGAATTGCTACCTCTTCTCTTTCATTATTATGAAATTCCATTGCCATTAGAATATTGATTGACAGACAATTAAAAAAAAGAAAACTCTAATATAATAGAAAATGAAACGGTCGACCCAGACATAGACGGTCGACCCAGGCGGATATACCCTATAAAATATATCCCGTAGCGAGCGTAGTTCAATGGTAAAACATCTCCTTGCCAAGGAGAAGATACGGGTTCGATTCCCGCCGCTCGCCAGCTTAATTTAGTAAGGTACTATGATAAAAAATTTAGTCTAGTTGACTACTTAACTACTTATATTAAATTAAGTAGGTGTTAGTCTAGTACCGTATCCCTTACTATCTTACCCTTCTTTTGCACCCCACTCAAAAAAAAGGGGCTCCGGAGGCGGGAATCGAACTCGCCAACAGGGCTCCCTAAATTGGGGATTAACCGAGACAAACAACTGGCAAACTGCTTTTAAAGGGAAGGGAGGTAGACTGTGCCTTTCTTTCATTTCTTTTTTCTTTTCTGCAGGGTAGGAAGGAGCCTTGAGAGTTCTTCTTGTAGGGGCAAGTGACTTCGCAAACTGCTCCATTTGGCCCTTTAGGGCCGGGAACTAATGAATAAAAAGGGTTGGATACCGCCCAGCCCTCTACCATATCTATACAAATAGAATAGTCCTTTTATACAGACTGCTAAGTGCGGAGACGGGAATCGAACCCGTGACCTCAAGGTTATGAGCCTCGTGAGCTACCAAACTGCTCTACTCCGCTCTGGAGGGACGGAAACTGGTGGACGAAAAAGGTTGAATACAGGACTCTACCATGTCTAGACAAATAGAATAGTCCTTTTATACAGAATGGAGCGGGTAGCGGGAATCGAACCCGCATCGTTAGCTTGGAAGGCTAGGGGTTATAGTCGACGTTGGTTGATTAGTTTTAACGTCTCTAATTCAAAACCGAACATGAAATTTTGATTTCATTCGGCTCCTTTATGGATATTCTCACCACTTAACATCTATGTCAGCTTTTCTATCTGAATGGAACCAAAGCTCTCCGCTTTCTAGATGATCCCTATAGAGTAGGAGATAGAAATTCTACTAAATCTATCTAATCTACTTACTTCGTTCCCTAATTTCATTCAAGAGATCCTGAGGAAAAGAATTAGGTTTCCACCGAGCTGAAACAATATGCTGATGGTTCTAGTAAACCAAAACTACCGTTTTTTAGCTATTTGGCTTCCATTTCCTTTTTTAACAAAAGAAGATTTAGTTACGATTGGAAATAAACTTTTTTGTATCTTCATCCATAGATCCTTTACTCATATTTTTAAAATTGGAATACTTAAAAAAATGTAAAATTATGCTTCGCGACTCTGTACTCATAATCCAATTTGTATTTTGGATGCAATTTCAATTAGTTTTTGGGTACAAATCGCGAGAATGTATATTCTTCCTCAATATGCTATTGAGAGGAAAAGGATTAAATCCTTTATAAGAACTAAAGTTTTCATCGGAATATAAAAAACTTAAGGACGCCTTAAGTATATCATTTCAAATTCAGTTATTAATAGAACGAATCACACTTTTACCACTAAACTATACCCGCTACATGTAGATTATGATACCAACGCTACCCTTTGTCAAGGGTAGCCATTCGAGAAGGAGGCTAATTCCCCCTTATTGAATCAAATGGAGAAGGTTCATGACAGTGAGCTGTTGGTACTTCGATCGCGGGCCTTTACTTTAGCTTTAGGGTTTAGATAGCCCCTCTGGGATGTAAAATATATCTCTTCTCACCATCCCCATAGTGTATGAGACAAATGTATGCATTTCGATTAGGGTCGTATTCTACGGTTACGACTACAATGATCATTATTTGTTTTGCGAGGACGTAAGTGTGCCAGACTGCTCTAAGGAATAGTTTGATTATTCCTACAATATACACTAGGAGATATAGGGAGCAGCACTGCCCCCATAAATCCCTTTCTTCCTTTTCTTTTTTGTTCAATTCTGAACAAAGAAATTGGGGAAGATGTTTTCTTTCTTCCCCCACTTATCATGAAGTCCGAGCCGTAGAGAAAGAGTGAGATGCATTTTAAAAATTCATCATAGACTTTCCCTATGGCTTGAGAGAAGCAAGAAACAAAGAGTCGTAACTTAAACGGAGAAGCGGACAGGACCCGACGGATTTACCTGATGTAAAGAAGATCCTAAATGTCTCTGGTTAGTCGATCCTCCCCATTTACCAATTTCTTCTCCTCTTTTCCACTCAATTCTTGTTTATTAGATTCTTGTTTAAAAGAATCAAAGAAGATGAATAGAACTAAGAACACATAAAAAAGAGCATAGAGGACCAAGACCATTACCAAATGTTCCTCCCAAGAATCATATTGGGTATCTGTTCCCTTCCTTTTCCCGCTAGGATCGGGAATCTTATATTTTCCATATCCATATACCATCGAACCTTTAGGGTTCCAGAATCCTCCTTTTTTCCTAATCTTCGGAAACAGAAAACCCATAGCCAGGAGGAGTTAGGTATGTAGGGTATGGTTTATTATTTTTTGTTGGGCAGGCAGTAGAATAATTTTTATACTCTGCAGTATAAATTCGACTGCCCACTTTTTACAAGCAAATTGTTGCTAAAACTCCAACATAGTTTGTTCAAAATGCACCAACCAGAATCCTTGGAGAATATTCAAGTACCCCCCTTCCTTGGAAGGGGTACCTGTTAAAAATAAAAATCGCTTCAACAAATCCGTCCAAAACTTTTTAAGAAAAATTGAAAAGTTTTGAACTCGAAGGTTTTTCTAAGAGATGCCTGTTAAAAATAGTTTCAATTTCTCACCAAAACAGACAAGAAGTATATCACTGAAAATTAATACCCAACCATATGGGTATATGAAGAGCGCGAATTCCTTTATACCCTACCCAATTAGAATTAGAGGAAATAAAACATAAATGGAGAAAGTTCTCATCATAAGATCAGCCAATAGAAGAAAAAAGTCCCTAATTCTGCAGAACGTTCTGAGCACGTGAAAAGTCAATAGCCTAAAGATAAAAAAAAACAAAGTCTACCGTTTTTTTAACAGCAGCTCTTATTGCCCCTTTGGCCTTTTTTTTTTTACCCATTGTTGTATCCGATTCAACAATTGATACATATTTGTTCTCCTCTTCTAAAAAATAGAACTTCTGGGCTTTGGTTTGGTGAGTCGTCCGAGATCGTGTTTACATACCTATGAACTTACCCTCTTCAAGTATATCGGATACTTAGAATAATTTTTTATTGTGTCAACTCTCTCTTCACGTATTTTATTATATGTATTTTTTTATATAAAAATATATGTATTTTTATATAAAAAAAAAAGAAAAAAACCTCTACTTTGTGCAAGTGATAAGAGAGAATATGAAATTCTTATTTTTCTTGATTTTCTCAAGATTTTGAACTCTCAAGATTTTGAACCTCGCCATGAATAAACTTCTATATCTCGATATATACATATATAATCTCTACATATATCTCTATATATACATATATTATGTACATTATGCAGTAGACTCATAATGAGAAATCAAAGTGGCTAATTTTTGAATTGAATAAAAAGCCCTTTTAACTCAGTGGTAGAGTAATGCCATGGTAAGGCATAAGTCATCGGTTCAAATCCGATAAAGGGCTTTTTATTTGGTGGTAGAGTAATGCCATGGTAAGACGTAAGTCATCGGTTCGAATCCGATAAAGTACTTTTCTACTAAATTTATTATTTATTCACTTTTTTTTCTTTGTTTTTGAAAATTTCTCTATTTTTTCTTGAATTTTATGACTTAGTGTGGGATGCATGCATTTTTGGTCTGAACGCTAAACGAAGCACGGGGTGGAAATTACAAAAAAGAAATCAAATTGGACTCTTTTTCCTGTTAGATCAATCAAATCACTACCTGTACTGAACTAATCTAGAATCCCTTTTATTAATCTATTCTTATTCTATACCCTTTAAATGAATTTCCCTAAAAAGTAGGGAATGATCCGTGAATTAACCTAACCATCAACTAAAAAAAATCCTATGAAAGCATAACGGAAAAGTAGGAAAGACTCTTTGCTTTGGATCTAGTTATACTCTTCGAGTATATTGACAATTCCAAAAAACTGCTCATACTATCATTATAGTATAATGATGAGCGGTTGTATATGGCCCTATCGTCTAGTGAAGTGATGCCCCTATCGTCTAGTGGTTCAGGACATCTCTCTTTCAAGGAGGCAGCGGGGATTCGACTTCCCCTGGGGGTAGGGAGTATTATGAAAGGAGGTTAATCATAGATTCTAAAAAACCCTAGAATAAATTCTTCCTGGGTCGATGCCCGAGCGGTTAATGGGGACGGACTGTAAATTCGTTGACGATATGTCTACGCTGGTTCAAATCCAGCTCGGCCCAAAAATCTAGGGCTTCGTGAATATGAACTAAATCCATTTGTTTTTCTTCCATAAAATAAAATGTCTGATCCATAGAAATAAAGGATAAAGCGAAAGGGGGAAATTTCTTTCTAATCCATATCTCTCTCATTCCTTTTTTACAAACAAAAGAGTTTTTCTTATTGAAATGAAAGGTGGATTATCATCCATTTTTAGCGATAAAAAATCGCGACATACTAGTTATGTCACTCTCACTATACCCACATATTATATGTGGGTATGTAGTATATGATTCGTCTATTTCTTAGAGTACGACAGGCGAATCGAATCTTCTTATGGTTCTATTTAAGAATAGGTATGCCATACACCCCGCGGGGATTGTAGTTCAATTGGTCAGAGCACCGCCCTGTCAAGGCGGAAGTTGCGGGTTCGAGCCCCGTCAGTCCCGAACTAGGGTTCAATGAATGGAGAAATTCATCTTTCCTTTTTCCATGAAAAAGGGGGGGCAGGAGAGAAGATCAAATACCTATGGGGCACCCTTATTTCACTTTTTTTATTTCGCATTTCTCATTAAAGAGGGAGGGGAGGCCTATAGGAATTTTTTTTTCACTACTCCCGGTTGATAAGGAAAGACATACATATCATACTTGGATTAGTATAATTTAGGATATTACTCTATCCTTATGATGATACCATCCTCATCTTAACTTCCTATTCGACTCTTATGGAATAGAGTACCGGTATTTTACCGAAATCCATACATAAATCGTATTCGTTTTTTCTTAGACATAGACAGTGAATTTAATTTAATATAATTAGTACTTTACTTTTTGGATTAAACAGGCCCCCTCCATTTTGTAGTTCCAACTTTGTTTGTGTATGTTCAATGACTAATTGGAAAGAATCTATCTCATTTTCATTCCATTTGCGGACTCCTTTTTTATGGATCTGTTCTCATCTTTAGACCCCAAAAGTGGATATTGATAGTAACCTAATAAAATAAAAGAAAAACTAAGCAAAGCAAACGCCCTTTTTCCTAAATTAATTAAAATATTCGATTTTTTTTTTATTTAAGCCCTCTTTTCTCCATCTCACTTCTACTTCTACTGCTTATTTGGATGTCTATGTGACCCATAGAAAGTCGGTCATATAATACATACATACATAATTGTATGTATAACTATAAGAAAAAGGAAGGGAAATTGGATAAGATAAGAAAGATCGTGGGTTATAGATATAGAAAAGAAAAAGTGGATCTTACTATGTTATACTATTCCACTCTCAACCATGAATTGATTTGATAGATCCGATATTCATAATATTGAATTGATTCAGTATTATCAGAATGCAAGTCCTCCCCTTGAATTTACAGGATACCCCTTTTTCCTCTCCATGGGATTACATCCCGAGTTATTGTGAAAAAAATAAAGAGGTTATGGAAGTCAATATTCTCGCATTTATTGCTACTGCACTGTTTATTCTAGTTCCTACTGCCTTTTTACTTATTATTTATGTAAAAACAGTCAGCCAAAATGATTAATTGGAATTCCAATTAATCATTGAAGAAATGAAAAAGGGATTAAATAAAATAAAAATCCAAGTCTTAAATGAAAGGATCTGGTTGGAATCATAAAGTGTGGTAGAAAGAACTACATATAGTTTTTTCTACGACACTTTAGAGTCTTTCTATTATATTATCTTGAATCTACATAGAATAGATTAGTAGATTGAAATAGTAGTCTAATTCAATTTCTTTTTTCACTGCATCCACTTAATTTCAATCAAGTCAAAATAAAAAAATCGAAGAGAATTCTTCACGAAAGAATCCATGGAGGGAGAGAAAAATAATATGAGAATAGACTATAGTAAAAAGTAAAAGAAAAAAAGTAAAAGGAAAAAACCAGCGAATCTTTCATGCTTAAACATGCGGCGAGATGCTTCAAAAGAGCATAAAAATTATTCTAAGAATAAGAAAAGAATATAAAACAAATGGAAAGTGTGCGATATGTTGTGAATAGCTCCGTGGAAGAAAGTCTAATTTTCTTATGTATAGAACTTTTTTAACCATTCGTCACTTCTAGTAGAAATTTGGAATTGCTGTAATCGCTCTTTCTATTTCTATATAGTAGAATAGAACGACTCTTTCTTACAAGAGTTTCTTACAGGTACAGGAGTGAAACAAAACTAAAGAAAGAGAGAAAGAATAAAGTTTGGCAAAATGATTAATGCAAAACGATCAATTAAAGAAAAAAGTTGATACAACAATTCGACTACTCAATCAATTAGTAGTATCCCTAGAGTCCACTCCTCCCCCATACTACTAGTGAAAGAGAAAATGTAAAGACTACCATTAAAGCAGCCCAAGCGAGACTTACTATATCCATGTAAATTATGTCTCCTATTTCTATGAAGGAATTATTCTACTATTGATCAATAATCATAGTGGAATCAAGGGTACAGAGTCAAAAAGGGATTCTGCCCTAACGCTATGGATGAATCAGTTCAAGGAATTTACTCCTAACAAATTCTTATAGGATTTCTGGTAGAATTGGAGAGCATTAAGTATAAATACGATACATAGCCCTTTTCCTTAAAAAAGAGTACGGGGATGATGTCCTGAATAGAAGACGCGGGAATAGGAAGATTTTTTCTTCCTTTTGTTACCCTTTTTTTATAAGCAAAGGACGTCAGAATATACCATAAAATTAGGATAGATAAATATTTATTGGATACCTACCTTGCCTATGTTTATTTTTAACCTAAACCCTACAGCCCTTCTATCATTCTATGAAAGAATGAGGAGACTTTATCCACAACTCCGAAATTGATTTTTGATCAGCCTATTCAATCTGATTCTCGACAGAATCAGTAGCCCTTACTTTAGTGTATGTAGGTAGCATAAGATGTATGATAAATAAAATGTATGATAATTAGGAAGTCTTGATATTCCTTCGTGGAGTCCCTTCTTCAATCTTAGATTGAAAAAAAAAGAATGCCCCTTAGGGGCCCTTTGGATATCAAGATTTCTGACATCTTAGCCTTGTAATTTTGAATTCTCGAATCGAATCAATTAAAATTAATAAAAGAATAAGGAAACGCAACCTCATCCTTATTGGTAGCCGTTTGGGCCACTACCGACAAAACAAACCCTAGTTTGAGGATAGAACTATGGATTCTCAAAATCCAGTATCGCCAGGCCTAGTTACTCTCTTGCCCCAACTTATGCAGGGTACGAATTTGTCGAGTTCGATCAGTACTATAAGCCTAAGTATTTTATTGATCAGGCGGCACCCAGATTTGAACTGGGGATAAAGGATTTGCAGTCCCCTGCCTTACCGCTTGGCCATGCCGCCAAAAAATCTGATCTAAAATAGAGAAAAGAGCAAGTATTCATCCAGGTTTTCTTACTAAAACCTCCTTTCTTTTATCTTGAATCTAATTCTACTTACTTTTTTCCAATCTTTTTCAAAAAATCTATTCCTGCTTTTTTTGAATCCAGTTTCGATTATTCTCCTCGATGGATTCTATCTTAAAACAAACATTGCTAACACTAGAAAACTTCCCTTTTCTTTCTATTGAGATGAAAAAAGAGAAAAAGTGGATTTCCAGTCACAGGCTGCAAAATTCAGAACAAATTGGAACCATTAACTAGAATTCTATTTTTTTTTTTGAATTGCAGTAGTGAACGACTCTTAAATCGGTATTCTCTCCCCCCTTCCTTTTAATGGCATAATAAAATAGAATGGATTTATGCCTAATCCGTGTATAGGTAAACTACAGGTCCGAACAGCATTATTATCCATAACAGCATTATTATCCATGGATCTCCCTTATGTACATATCTCTATGGGGAATCGTGCTTTAATTTTTCATTGCATTAAATATCTTGAATAAAAAAAAGAAATTTGGTCTGATATAGAGTATGACCTGACCATCTTGGCCCACCCAAGTGAAATTACGATAAAAGCAGGGATATGTGGAGAGGTGGATAACTAGATTGGCATGTACTTAAAAAAGGACTTACTTTATTTTAGGATTCTACAATTAAATCCTATATTTTCTAGCAATTCTACTACTACGAAACAAAAAAGAACCCTCAAATTCTTATTCTTTTTTGAAATTAAACTAAGCGTGCTATTCTAAATCGAACTAAAGTCAAATTTGCTAGTGCTTATAAATTATTATATTATGGCTTTATCCCATTCATAGAAAGGAGATAAAATGAGAAATCTTTGCCATCCAATCTGATTAGTATCATAAAGTGTAAGTGGCAGAATTTTTTTCTAGGAATGTTTTATCAATTCATTTTCATTCGATTTGTACCCCTGGCAAATTCGAACTTTCGTCGAAATTGTCTCTATTCATATGTATGAAATACATATATGAAATATGTATGTGGAGTTCCCTAGAATTTCATGTGATTCAGTAAACAGAATATGGATTCCATAATTGCTAGATCGATCCATAGGGATTGATGAAGAGTGAGCTGATAATGGAATTTTTCTTCGATAAACAGGAAACTTAAGATTAAGATGCTCCGGAATGGAAATGAGGGAATGTCCACAATACCCGGATTTAGTCAGATCCAATTCGAGGGATTTTGTAGGTTCATTAATCAAGGCTTGGCAGAAGAACTTGAGAAGTTTCCAACAATTAAAGATCCAGATCACGAAATTGCATTTCAATTATTTGCTAAAGGATATCAATTGCTAGAACCCTCGATAAAAGAAAGGGATGCTGTGTATGAATCACTCACCTATTCTTCCGAATTCTATGTATCTGCGAGATTAATTTTTGGTTTCGATGTGCAAAAGCAAACCATTTCTATTGGAAACATTCCTATAATGAATTCCTTAGGAACCTTTATAATAAATGGAATATACCGAATTGTGATCAATCAAATATTGCTAAGTCCTGGTATTTACTACCGCTCGGAATTAGACCATAAGGGAATTTCTATCTACACTGGGACTATAATATCAGATTGGGGAGGAAGATCGGAATTAGCAATTGATAAAAAAGAAAGGATATGGGCTCGCGTGAGTAGAAAACAAAAGATATCTATTCTAGTTCTATCATCAGCTATGGGTTCGAATCTAAAAGAAATTCTAGATAATGTTTCCTACCCTGAAATTTTCTTATCTTTCCCGAATGCTAAGGAGAAGAAGAGGATTGAGTCAAAAGAAAAAGCTATTTTGGAGTTTTATCAACAATTTGCTTGTGTAGGTGGGGACCTGGTATTTTCGGAGTCCTTATGTGAGGAATTACAAAAGAAATTTTTTCAACAAAAATGTGAATTAGGAAGGATTGGTCGACGAAATATGAATCGGAGACTGAATCTTGATATACCTCAGAACAATACATTCTTGTTACCACGAGATGTATTGGCCGCTACGGATCATTTGATTGGAATGAAATTTGGAACGGGTATACTTGACGATGACGATATGAATCACTTGAAAAATAAACGTATTCGTTCGGTTGCGGATCTGTTACAAGATCAATTCGGACTGGCTCTTGGTCGTTTACAACATGCGGTTCAAAAAACTATCCGTAGAGTATTCATACGTCAATCGAAACCGACTCCACAAACTTTGGTAACTCCAACTTCAACTTCGATTTTATTAATAACTACTTATGAGACCTTTTTTGGCACATACCCCTTATCTCAAGTTTTTGATCAAACCAATCCATTGACACAAACTGTTCATGGGCGAAAAGTGAGTTGTTTGGGTCCTGGAGGATTGACGGGGAGAACTGCAAGTTTTCGGAGCCGAGATATTCATCCGAGTCACTATGGGCGTATTTGTCCAATTGACACGTCCGAAGGAATCAATGTTGGACTTACTGGATCCTTAGCTATTCATGCGAGAATTGACCACTGGTGGGGGTCCATAGAGAGTCCCTTTTATGAAATATCTGAGAAAGCAAAAGAAAAAAAAGAGAGACAGGTGGTTTATTTATCACCAAATAGAGATGAATATTATATGATAGCAGCAGGAAATTCTTTGTCCTTGAATCAGGGTATTCAGGAAGAACAGGTTGTTCCAGCTAGATACCGTCAAGAATTCCTGACTATTGCATGGGAACAGATTCATGTTAGAAGTATTTTTCCTTTCCAATATTTTTCTATTGGAGGTTCTCTCATTCCTTTTATTGAGCATAATGATGCGAATCGGGCTTTAATGAGTTCTAATATGCAGCGCCAAGCAGTTCCGCTTTCTCGGTCCGAGAAGTGCATTGTTGGAACTGGATTGGAACGCCAAACAGCTCTAGATTCGAGGGTTTCCGTTATAGCCGAACGCGAGGGAAAGATCATTTCTACTGATAGTCACAAGATCCTTTTATCAAGTAGTGGGAAGACTATAAGTATTCCTTTAGTTACCCATCGGCGCTCTAACAAAAATACTTGTATGCACCAAAAACCTCGGATTCTGTGGGGTAAATCCATTAAAAAAGGACAAATTTTAGCGGAGGGAGCTGCTACAGTTGGTGGGGAACTTGCTTTAGGAAAAAACGTATTAGTAGCTTATATGCCATGGGAAGGTTACAATTTTGAAGACGCAGTACTAATTAGCGAACGTTTGGTATATGAGGATATTTATACTTCTTTTCACATCCGAAAATATGAAATTCAGACGGATACGACAAGCCAAGGCTCCGCTGAAAAAATTACTAAAGAAATACCACATCTAGAAGAACATTTACTCCGCAATTTGGACAGAAATGGAGTTGTTAGGTTGGGATCCTGGGTAGAAACTGGCGATATTTTAGTAGGTAAATTAACGCCTCAGATAGCGAGCGAATCCTCGTATATCGCGGAAGCTGGGTTATTACGGGCCATATTTGGCCTTGAGGTATCCACTTCAAAAGAAACTTCTCTCAAACTACCTATAGGTGGAAGAGGGCGCGTTATCGATGTGAAATGGATCCAGAGGGACCCCCTAGACATAATGGTTCGTGTATATATTTTACAGAAACGCGAAATCAAAGTTGGGGATAAAGTAGCCGGAAGACACGGGAATAAGGGGATCATTTCCAAAATTTTGCCCAGGCAAGATATGCCCTATTTGCAAGATGGAACACCTGTTGATATGGTCTTCAATCCCTTAGGAGTACCCTCACGAATGAATGTGGGACAAATATTTGAAAGCTCGCTCGGATTAGCCGGGGATCTGCTAAAGAAACATTATAGAATAGCACCCTTTGATGAGAGATATGAGCAAGAGGCTTCAAGAAAACTTGTGTTTTCAGAATTATATGAAGCCAGTAAACAAACAAAAAATCCATGGGTATTTGAACCCGAGTACCCGGGAAAAAGCAGAATATTTGATGGAAGAACAGGAGACCCCTTCGAACAACCTGTTCTAATAGGGAAGTCCTATATCTTAAAATTAATTCATCAAGTTGATGAGAAAATCCATGGACGTTCTACTGGGCCCTACTCACTTGTTACACAACAACCCGTTAGAGGAAGAGCCAAGCAAGGGGGACAACGAGTAGGAGAAATGGAAGTTTGGGCTTTAGAAGGATTTGGTGTTGCTCATATTTTACAAGAGATACTTACTTATAAATCTGATCATCTTATAGCTCGCCAAGAAATACTTAATGCTACGATCTGGGGGAAAAGAGTACCTAATCACGAGTATCCTCCAGAATCTTTTCGAGTGCTCGTTCGAGAACTACGATCTTTGGCTCTAGAACTGAATCATTTCCTTGTATCTGAGAAGAACTTCCAGGTTAATAGGGAGGAAGTTTGATCGGAATAAATATAAATTCTTTTCTTATTTATGATTGACCAATATAAACATCAACAACTTCAAATTGGACTCGTTTCCCCTCAACAAATAAAGGCTTGGGCTAACAAAAACCTACCTAATGGGGAAGTCGTTGGCGAAGTCACAAGGCCCTCTACTTTTCATTATAAAACCGATAAACCAGAAAAAGATGGATTGTTTTGCGAAAGAATCTTTGGACCCATAAAAAGCGGAATTTGTGCTTGTGGAAATTCTCGAGCGAGCGGAGCTGAAAACGAGGAGGAAAGGTTTTGCCAAAAATGCGGGGTAGAATTTGTTGATTCTCGGATACGAAGATATCAAATGGGATACATCAAACTCGCATGTCCCGCGACTCATGTGTGGTATTTGAAAGGTCTTCCTAGTTATATCGCGAACCTTTTAGATAAACCCCTTAAGAAATTGGAGGGCCTAGTATACGGCGATTTCTCTTTTGCTAGGCCCAGCGCTAAAAAACCTACTTTCTTACGATTACGAGGTTTATTCGAAGATGAAATTGCATCCTGTAACCACAGCATTTCTCCCTTTTTTTCTACCCCAGGCTTTGCAACATTTCGAAATCGGGAAATTGCGACAGGAGCAGGTGCTATTAGAGAACAATTAGCAGATTTGGATTTGCGAATTATTATAGAGAATTCCTTGGTCGAATGGAAGGAATTAGAAGACGAGGGGTATAGTGGAGATGAATGGGAAGATAGAAAAAGACGAATAAGAAAAGTTTTTTTGATTAGACGCATGCAATTGGCGAAACATTTTATTCAAACAAATGTAGAACCAGAATGGATGGTTTTGTGCTTATTACCAGTTCTTCCTCCCGAATTGAGACCCATTGTTTATAGGTCTGGGGATAAAGTAGTGACTTCGGATATTAATGAACTTTATAAGAGAGTTATTCGTCGGAACAACAACCTTGCCTATCTATTAAAAAGAAGTGAATTAGCGCCAGCAGATTTAGTAATGTGCCAGGAAAAATTGGTACAAGAAGCCGTGGATACACTTCTTGATAGTGGGTCCCGCGGGCAACCAACGAGGGATGGTCACAATAAAGTATACAAATCACTTTCAGATGTAATTGAAGGTAAAGAGGGAAGGTTTCGCGAGACTCTGCTTGGAAAACGGGTCGATTACTCGGGGCGTTCTGTCATTGTTGTGGGTCCTTCGCTTTCATTACATCAATGTGGATTACCTCTAGAGATAGCAATAAAGCTTTTTCAGCTATTTGTAATTCGCGATTTAATCACGAAACGCGCTACTTCTAATGTCAGGATTGCTAAAAGGAAAATTTGGGAAAAGGAACCCATTGTATGGGAAATACTTCAAGAAGTTATGCGGGGACATCCTGTACTGTTGAATAGAGCACCTACCCTGCATAGATTAGGCATACAGGCCTTCCAACCTACTTTAGTGGAGGGGCGTACTATTTGTTTACACCCATTAGTGTGTAAGGGTTTCAATGCGGACTTTGATGGGGATCAAATGGCTGTTCATCTACCTTTATCCTTGGAAGCTCAGGCGGAAGCCCGTTTACTTATGTTTTCTCATATGAATCTCCTATCTCCCGCTATTGGGGATCCTATTTGCGTACCGACCCAAGACATGCTTATCGGACTTTATGTATTAACGATTGGAAACCGTCGGGGTATTTGTGCAAATAGATATAATAGTTGCGGAAACTATCCAAATCAAAAAGTAAATTACAATAATAATAATTATAAGTATACAAAAGATAAAGAACCCCATTTTTCTAATTCCTATGATGCACTGGGAGCTTATAGACAGAAACGAATCAGTTTAGACAGTCCCTTGTGGCTCCGATGGAAACTAGATCAACGCGTCATTGGGTCAAGAGAAGTTCCGATTGAAGTTCAATATGAATCTTTGGGGACTTATCATGAGATTTATGCCCACTATCTAATAGTGGGAAATAGAAAAAAAGAAATCCGTTCTATATACATTCGAAGCACTCTTGGTCATATTTCTTTTTATAGAGAAATAGAGGAAGCCATACAAGGATTTAGTCAGGCCTATTCATACACTATCTAAACAAGGAAGTTAGATTCGGCGATGCCCCTCCCTTTCGGGGGGCATTCCGATTTCGCTAGTATCATCATTTTTGCCGCGCGAATCCAGATTGAGATTAAGGAAAGGAAGTTAATTAAATTTTCGAATCACTGACTCAGGCCCATTGTCGAATCCTACTCAGCAATTGTCGAATCCTACTCAGCCGAAAAAGGGGGTACTTATGTATGGCGGAACGGGCCAATCTGGTCTTTCATAATAAAGAGATAGACGGAACTGCTATGAAACGACTTATTAGCAGATTAATAGATCATTTCGGAATGGGATATACATCCCATATACTGGATCAAATAAAGACTCTGGGCTTTCATCAAGCCACTACTACATCGATTTCATTAGGAATCGAGGATCTTTTAACAATACCATCTAAGGGATGGTTAGTGCAAGACGCGGAACAACAGAGTTTTCTTTTGGAGAAACACTATTATTATGGGGCTGTACACGCGGTAGAAAAATTACGCCAATCCGTTGAGATATGGTATGCTACAAGTGAATATTTGAAACAAGAAATGAATTCGAATTTTCGGATAACGGATCCTTCTAATCCAGTCTATCTAATGTCTTTTTCAGGAGCCAGAGGAAATGCATCTCAGGTACACCAATTAGTAGGTATGAGAGGATTAATGGCGGATCCTCAAGGACAAATGATTGATTTACCTATTCAAAGCAATTTACGCGAGGGACTTTCTTTGACAGAATATATAATTTCCTGCTACGGAGCCCGCAAAGGGGTTGTAGATACTGCTGTACGAACAGCAGATGCTGGATATCTTACACGTAGACTTGTTGAAGTAGTTCAACATATTATTGTGCGTAGAAGAGATTGTGGTACTATCCGAGGTATTTCTTTGAGTCCTCAAAATGGGATGACGGAAAAACTTTTTGTCCAAACACTAATTGGTCGTGTATTAGCAGACGATATATATATTGGTTCACGATGCATTGCCGCTCGAAATCAAGATATTGGAATTGGATTAGTCAATCGATTCATAACTGCCTTTCGAGCACAACCATTTCGAGCACAACCAATATATATTAGAACCCCCTTTACTTGCCGGAGCACATCTTGGATCTGTCAATTATGTTATGGTCGGAGTCCCACTCATGGCGATCTGGTCGAATTGGGGGAAGCCGTAGGTATTATTGCAGGTCAATCAATTGGGGAGCCAGGGACTCAACTAACATTAAGAACTTTTCATACTGGCGGAGTATTCACAGGGGGTACTGCCGACCTTGTACGATCCCCTTCGAATGGAAAAATCCAATTCAATGAAGATTTGGTTCACCCCACACGTACCCGTCATGGGCAGCCTGCTTTTCTATGTTATATAGACTTGCATGTAACTATTCAGAGTCAGGATATTCTATATAGTGTGAATATTCCCTCAAAAAGCTTGATTCTAGTGCAAAATGATCAATATGTAGAATCCGAACAAGTAATTGCGGAGATTCGTGCCGGAACGTCCACTTTGCATTTTAAAGAAAAAGTACAAAAGCATATTTATTCCGAATCAGACGGGGAAATGCACTGGAGTACTGATGTTTACCATGCGCCCGAATATCAATATGGTAATCTTCGTCGATTACCAAAAACAAGCCATTTATGGATATTGTCAGTAAGTATGTGCAGATCCAGTATAGCGTCTTTTTCGCTCCACAAGGATCAAGATCAAATGAATACTTATTCTTTTTCTGTTGACGGAAGATATCTCTTTGACCTCTCAATGGCTAATGATCAAGTAAGACATAGACTGTTGGATACTTTTGGTAAAAAAGATAGGGAAATTCTTGATTATTCAACGCCGGATCGAATCATGTCCAATGGCCATTGGAATTTTGTCTATCCTTCTATTCTTCAAGATAATTCGGATTTGTTGGCGAAAAAGCGAAGAAATGGGTTCGTCATTCCATTACAATATCATCAAGAACAAGAGAAAGAACTAATATCCTGTTTGGGGATTTCGATTGAAATACCCTTTATGGGTGTTTTACGTAGAAATACTATTTTTGCTTATTTTGACGATCCACGATACAGAAAAGATAAAAAGGGTTCAGGAATTGTTAAATTTAGATATAGGACCCTAGAGGACGAATATAGGACTCGAGAGGAAGACTCAGAGGACGAATATGGGAGCCCAGAGAACGAATATAGGACCCGAGAGGAAGAATATGAAACCCTAGAAGACGAATATAGGACTCGAGAGGACGAATATGAAACCCTAGAAGATGAATATGGGATCCTAGAGGACGAATATGAAGCCCTAGAAGACGAATATGGGATCCTAGAGGATGAATATAGGACTGGAGAGAAAGACTCAGAAGACGAATATGGGAGCCCAGAGAACGAATATAGAACCCGAGAGGACGAATATGGAACTCTAGAGGAAGACTCAGAGGACGAATATGGGAGCCCGGAGGAAGGCTCAGAGGACGAATATGGGACTTTAGAGGAAGACTCAGAAGAAGACTCAGAGGACGAATACGGGAGCCCAGAGGAAGATTCCATCTTAAAAAAAGAGGGTTTGATTGAGCATCGAGGAACAAAAGAATTTAGTCTAAAATACCAAAAAGAACTAGATCGGTTTTTTTTCATTCTTCAAGAACTGCATATCTTGCCGAGATCCTCATCCCTAAAGGTACTTGATAATAGTATCATTGGAGTGGATACACAACTCACAAAAAATACAAGAAGTCGACTAGGTGGATTGGTCCGAGTGAAGAGAAAAAAAAGCCATACGGAACTCAAAATCTTTTCCGGAGATATTCATTTTCCTGAAGAGGCGGATAAGATATTAGGTGGTAGTTTGATACCACCAGAAAGAGAAAAGAAAGATTCTAAGGAATCAAAAAAAAGGAAAAATTGGGTCTATGTTCAACGGAAAAAAATTCTCAAGAGCAAGGAAAAGTATTTTGTTTCGGTTCGACCTGCAGTCGCATATGAAATGGACGAAGGGAGAAATTTAGCAACACTTTTCCCGCAAGATCTCTTGCAAGAAGAGGATAATTTCCAACTTCGACTTGTCAATTTTATTTCTCATGAAAATAGCAAGTTAACTCAAAGAATTTATCATACGAATAGTCAATTTGTTCGAACTTGCTTAGTAGTGAATTGGGAACAAGAAGAAAAAGAGGAGGCTCGTGCTTCCCTTGTTGAGGTAAGAGCAAATGATCTGATTCGCGATTTCCTAAGAATTGAGTTAGTCAAGTCCACTATTTCGTATACACGAAGAAGGTATGATAGGACAAGTGCAGGACCGATTCCCAATAATAGGTTAGATCGCACCAATTCCTTTTATTCCAAGGCGAAGATTCAATCACTTAGCCAACATCAAGAAGCTATTGGCACCTTGTTGAATCGAAATAAAGAATACCAATCTTTGATGATTTTGTCGGCATCCAACTGTTCTCGAATTGGTTTATTCAAGAATTCGAAATATCCCAATGCGGTAAAAGAATCGAATCCTAGAATTCCTATTCGAGATATTTTTGGGCCCTTAGCCGCTATTGTACCTAGTATATCGAATTTTTCTTCATCTTACTATTTACTAACGCATAATCAGATCCTGTTAAAAAAATATTTGTTCCTTGACAATTTGAAACAAACCCTCCAAGTACTTCAAGGGCTTAAATACTCTTTAATAGATGAAAATCAAAGGATTTCGAATTTCGATAGTAACATCATGTTGGATCCATTCCATTTGAATTGGCACTTTCTCCATCATGATTCTTGGGAGGAGACATCGGCAATAATTCACCTTGGACAATTTATTTGCGAAAATGTATGTCTATTTAAATCGCACATAAAAAAATCTGGTCAAATTTTCATTGTTAATATTGATTCCTTTGTTATAAGAGCAGCTAAGCCTTATTTGGCCACTACAGGAGCAACTGTTCATGGTCATTATGGAGAAATCCTTTACAAAGGAGATAGGTTAGTTACGTTTATATATGAAAAATCGAGATCTAGTGACATAACGCAAGGTCTTCCAAAAGTAGAACAAATCTTTGAAGCGCGTTCAATTGATTCACTATCGCCGAATCTCGAAAGGAGAATTGAGGATTGGAATGAGCGTATACCAAGAATTCTTGGGGTCCCCTGGGGATTCTTGATTGGAGCTGAGCTAACCATAGCCCAAAGTCGTATCTCTTTGGTTAATAAGATCCAAAAGGTTTATCGATCCCAAGGGGTACAGATCCATAATAGACATATAGAGATTATTATACGCCAAGTAACATCAAAAGTGCGGGTTTCCGAAGATGGAATGTCTAATGTTTTTTCACCTGGGGAATTAATCGGACTATTACGAGCAGAACGAGCAGGACGAGCTTTGGATGAATCGGTCTATTATCGGGCAATCTTATTGGGAATAACAAGGGCTTCCCTGAATACCCAAAGTTTCATATCTGAAGCAAGTTTTCAAGAAACTGCTCGAGTTTTAGCAAAAGCTGCCCTACGAGGTCGTATTGATTGGTTGAAAGGCCTGAAAGAAAACGTAGTTCTGGGGGGGATTATACCTGTTGGTACCGGATTCCAAAAATTTGTGCATCATTCCCCACAAGACAAGAACCTTTATTTCGAAATTCAAAAAAAAAATCTATTCGCGTCGGAAATGAGAGATATTTTGTTTCTCCATACAGAATTAGTTTCTTCTGATTCTGATGTAACAAACAATTTCTATGAGACATCAGAACCCCCATTTACCCCCATTTATACGATTTAAGGATACATAAAGCAGATTTTTTTATTTAAACTAGACTTTTGACCTTAGAACACTAACAGGTCAGATTTTAGATTTTTATTTTATTTTTATTCATTTTATTCATTTTATTTTAATAAGTAAAAGAAGTCAGTTAATTCATTAAGGTTACGTTTATACCATGTATCAATGGCCAATTCTCAGTGGAAGGTTACATCGGAACAATTATTATTTATTTCAAGCTATTTCGGCTCTTTCTTAATTTTCAAAAAAAAAAGAAATAAATTCCGTAATGGAATGGTAGGATGAAAAAAAAAAGAAAAAATCAAAAGGAAGTGTGGAAAAAATGACAAGAAGATATTGGAACATCAATTTGAAAGAGATGATAGAAGCGGGAGTTCATTTTGGTCATGGTATTAAGAAATGGAATCCTAAAATGGCCCCTTACATCTCGGCAAAGCGTAAAGGTACTCATATTACAAATCTCGCTAGAACGGCTCGTTTTTTATCAGAAGCTTGTGATTTAGTTTTTGATGCAGCAAGTCAGGGAAAAAGCTTCTTAATTGTTGGTACCAAAAAAAGAGCAGCGGATTTAGTAGCATCAGCTGCAATAAGGGCTCGTTGTCATTATGTTAATAAAAAGTGGTTCAGTGGTATGTTAACGAATTGGTCGATTACGAAAACTAGACTTTCTCAATTTAGAGACTTAAGAGCAGAAGAAAAGATGGGAAAATTCCACCATCTCCCAAAAAGAGATGTGGCAATCTTGAAGAGAAAATTATCTACCTTGCAAAGATATCTCGGCGGGATCAAATATATGACGAGGTTGCCGGACATTGTGATCGTCCTTGATCAGCAAAAAGAGTATATAGCTCTTCGGGAATGTGCCATTTTGGGGATTCCTACTATTTCTTTAGTCGATACAAATTGTGACCCAGATCTCGCAAATATATCGATTCCAGCCAACGATGACACTATGACTTCAATTCGATTGATTCTTAACAAATTAGTATTTGCAATTTGTGAGGGCCGTTCTCTCTATATAAGAAATCGTTGATTAAGAAGAATAGTTCATTCTTGGGTAACTGCGTAGATTTATGGGATCACTTACTATTCTTTTTTGTTTTGCATATTTTGCATAGATAAAAGAAGGGGAATATTGATATATATTAGAGGGTATTGATATATATTATCATCTGATGTGATTTCTTGGTATCCTAAATATAAGATTAATACTTCAAGTTGCTGAGTTGAGAAAGAGATGGTTGAATCAAAAGAATTCCTTTTTTGAAGTTCAATTTTTATCAGAGGACAATATGAATATTATACCATGTTCCGTTAAAACACTCAAGGGGTTATATGATATATCGGGTGTAGAAGTAGGCCAACACTTCTATTGGCAAATAGGAGGTTTCCAAATTCATGCCCAAGTACTCATCACTTCTTGGGTCGTAATTACTATCTTGCTAGGTTCAGTTATCATAGCTGTTCGGAATCCACAAACCATCCCGACCGACGGTCAGAATTTCTTCGAATATGTGCTTGAGTTTATTCGAGACTTGAGCAAAACTCAGATTGGAGAAGAATATGGTCCCTGGGTTCCCTTTATTGGAACTATGTTCCTTTTTATTTTTGTTTCGAATTGGTCGGGTGCTCTTTTACCTTGGAAAATTATACAGTTACCCCATGGGGAATTAGCAGCACCCACGAATGATATAAATACTACTGTTGCTTTAGCTTTACTCACATCAGCGGCATATTTTTATGCGGGTCTTAGCAAAAAAGGATTGAGTTATTTCGAGAAATATATTAAACCAACTCCAATTCTTTTACCAATTAACATCCTAGAAGATTTCACAAAACCATTATCGCTTAGTTTTCGACTTTTCGGGAATATATTGGCGGATGAATTAGTCGTTGTTGTTCTTGTTTCTTTAGTCCCCTTAGTAGTCCCTATACCGGTCATGTTTCTTGGATTATTTACAAGCGGTATTCAAGCTCTTATTTTTGCAACGTTAGCCGCAGCCTATATAGGTGAATCCATGGAAGGTCATCATTGAATTGACTAGTTTTCAAAATAGTCTTTTTTTTTAGCTTAGCTCAATTCATGCATGGTTCCAGATAATCCGCTTGGTTGGAAAACTAAATAGTTAGAAATGCGTATGAATATACAACCTAGAGTTGTAGGAGAGAGAATAGACTATATTACGGAATTGTCAAAGTATATATGCATTAAGGGGGGCGGAGTCAGGCTAGATCTATATCCTTAATGTCTATAAGTCCAGTCATCTTTTGTGCGGGTTTTTAAGGAATGATTTTAGAATCCGATTCATCAATAGAAAATGAGAAAATACGCAAAATAGAAGAAACAAATGTATATGGGATATTATATATTCCTAAGTTAGATTCATTATCTAATCCGATATATCGAATTCCCTCTATATGGAATTGGATTCCATATCCAGTTCTATGCAGCATATTGTTATCAATTGTATATCTTGATTTAATTCCTATTGGATTTGGATTAGGTCGATTTCAATAGGGGTTCTTCCTCTATTTCGTCTTTTATTATGGATTATTTTATTATGGATTAGATGATAGGGGAAAAAATAGGAACTCAAGGATATCGAAGAGTAAAGAAAGAAGAATGGAATGAAAGAGTGGTTGGTTGGAAAGAAAGAGAAATAGAATAATGAGAATCATATGGATTTACACAAACCTCTAATGATTAGAAACTAAAAATGAGATCTCGAAGTAGTTCGGACAATTCAGATTATCATTTCAATTTGTACTTTTTAGTTACTTCTCCCCAATAGAGCTTAGAAGTAAGAATTTCTTGGTTGATTGTATCCTTAACCATTTCTTTTTTTTTTGACACGAGGAACTCACCATGAATCCACTAATTGCTGCTGCTTCCGTTATTGCTGCTGGATTGGCCGTAGGGCTTGCTTCTATTGGGCCTGGAGTTGGTCAAGGTACTGCTGCAGGACAAGCTGTAGAAGGTATTGCGAGACAGCCAGAAGCAGAAGGTAAAATACGAGGTACTTTATTGCTTAGTCTAGCTTTTATGGAAGCTTTAACAATTTATGGACTAGTTGTGGCACTAGCGCTTTTATTTGCGAACCCTTTTGTTTAATCCTAAAAAAGAAAATGAGTCCTTTAGATTAGATACTTTTTTCTTTTTTTAGTAAATTGGTATTTGCTTCTGCAATTCCAATTATATCAATACTTTACTCCTATTTATTACTCCTGGAATTACCTATTTATCGGGACAGACAATACCCCACCCCAGGAAGGGCTGATTTGAGGATGATCAATTTAGAGGATATGCTCGCCTTCTTCCTTCCCGTCCTTAGTTTAGGACAGTGGAAAGTCTTTTTCCTTTTATTTTAGGAATTTTTGGAACATTTCAACAAAGGAGTCTTTCACAGGTCAAACGAGACCTAAGACTTAATCTAAAAGAAATTATTAGATTGAATCTATTTGCATTAAAAAAAATTACATTAAAAAAACCGATCAAAAAAGGGCGAGCGAAGTAAGTGATCGAAAAACTTTGCTCTTTGTTCGTCCTATCTATAAGAGGAGAGCATATGAAAAATGTAACCCATTCTTTCGTTTTTTTAGCTCACTGGCCATCCGCTGGGAGTTTCGGGCTTAATACCGATATTTTAGCAACAAATCTAATAAATCTAACTGTAGTGGTTGGTGTATTGATTTTTTTTGGAAAGGGAGTGTGTGCGAGTTGTCTATTTCAAGAATAGATTGGATCTATCCGGCTGCACTTTAAAATATTTTTTAGTATTTTTTGGATAAATAAGAAAAAGGTGCACGATCTCGACGAATTACTTCTGAATAAATTCAGAAATCATATGGAAGAACCATAGCATTTCGCGACTCATTGGTAAATCAACTTTGATTCTCTATAGACCAATAATGTGAGACCATTAACACGGTTAAAGCTAAACTGCTTGAAGTCCAGGCAAAAAGGGGTACTCTTTCTACAACTATATTAGTATTAGTACCGAAATGCTTTAAACGGGAAATAGCTAATGTAGAATTTATCTGATATAAAACACTCATATCGATAAAATGGTTTGAACTATTTACTAGAAGGGCACCCTGCCCTTTTTTATCCAATGCCGAATCGACGACCTATGTATAAAAAAAAAGAGAAATTTTTTGGATTTGAAGAAAAAAAAGAATTCTATCAATTTTCATTTTCCATTTATTTAGTTAGTTTTTCTTAATGAAATTGAAATTATTAACTAAAGGGCAAATACAAATAAAGAAACAACTTTGCTGACCATGATAGATTTTTATCTAGGCGGAAGAGTCCTCTTAATATTTATCTAGTCTTATATTCTTAATATGGGTTTCGGTATATTGAAATATAAACAGAAAAGAGAAGATAGAGGATAGGCTCATTACATAAAATAAAAAAAAAAGATATGGAAATAGCTATAGCAAAAAAAGAAAAAAAAGGAGCGTGAGAGCCAAATGAATCGAAAGATTCATGTTTGGTTCGGGAAGAGATCATAAAAATTGTAAACTTAATAGCAAGATAATCTACTTTCATTAAAAGATTTATTAGATAATCGAAAACAGAGAATCTTGAGTACTATTCGAAATTCGGAAGAATTGCGTAGAGGGACCATTGAGCAGCTCGAAAAAGCTCGGGTTCGATTACAGAAAGTCGAACTAGAAGCAGATGAGTATCGAATGAATGGATATTCTGAGATAGAACGAGAAAAAGCAAATTTGATTAATGCTACTTCTATTAGTTTGGAACAATTAGAAAAGTCTAAAAACGAAATCCTTTATTTTGAAAAACAAAGGGCGATGAATCAGGTCCGACAACGGGTTTTCCAACAGGCCGTACAAGGAGCTCTAGGAACTCTGAATAGTTGTTTGAATACCGAGTTACATTTCCGTACGATTCGTGCTAATATTGGCATTCTCGGGGCCATAGAATCGAAGAAATAATTAAATTAATTAGGCCTTGAACTTCTACTTTCGTTTAGAATTTAGGCATTATTTTTCCCCTTGCTTCCGAAAAAAAGAGTCAAGAAACACTAATGGCAACCCTTCGAGTCGACGAAATTCATAAAATTCTCCGCGAACGTATTGAACAATATAATAGGAAAGTAGGGATTGAGAATATCGGTCGCGTAATTCAAGTGGGGGATGGGATTGCTCGTATTATAGGTCTTGGTGGAATAATGTCAGGTGAATTAGTCGAATTTGCAGAAGGGACTAGGGGTATTGCTCTGAATTTGGAATCCAAAAATGTTGGGATTGTATTAATGGGCGATGGGTTGATGATACAAGAGGGAAGTTTTGTAAAAGCAACAGGAAGAATTGCTCAGATACCCGTGAGCGAGGCTTACTTGGGTCGTGTTATAAATGCTCTGGCTAAACCTATTGATGGGAGAGGCGAAATTGTAGCTTCGGAATCTCGCTTAATTGAATCTCCTGCTCCGGGTATAATTTCCAGGCGTTCTGTATATGAACCCCTTCAAACAGGGCTTATTGCTATCGATTCGATGATCCCCATAGGGCGCGGTCAGCGAGAGTTAATTATTGGGGACAGACAGACTGGCAAAACAGCAGTAGCCACAGATACAATTCTCAATCAAAAAGGGCAAGATGTAATATGTGTTTATGTAGCTATCGGTCAAAGAGCATCCTCCGTGGCTCAAGTAGTAACTACTTTCCATGAAGAGGGGGCCATGGAATACACTATTGTAGTAGCTGAAATGGCGGATTCACC